GGATCCGCTGTAATAATGAGAAAGATTTCTGCATATACGCGCAAATCGGTCGATAATATGAGAATCTGCGAAATCGGCCCAGGTCGGCTTACTGATGGGATGCCCTAATTGATTACAAAACTGTGCCTTAGTCAATGATCCAATCAGATGACTAATTGGAAGGGTTGTATCAACCTTTTTCATAGTATTATCTATTAGAAATGAATTTTCTAGCATTTGACTCCGTACCACCAAAGAATTTAGTCGCACACTAGAAAGATAGCCCAGAAAGTTGATAGAGTGCTTGTCTAAGTGCTTTATATGAGACATTCCTAGTTGCGACCATACATGAAAATGCCATTGCCATAAATTGACAAGGTAATATTTCCATTTATTGATAAGAAGAGGCGTATCTTTTGAAGCCAGAATGAATTTTCCTTGATATCTAACATAATGCATAAAAGGATCCTTGAACAACCATAAGATGTCCTGAAAATCATTAGTAAAGACTTCAACAAGATGTTCGAATTCGACTTTTCTATAGAAAAATATTCGCTCAACAAGGACTCCAGAAGATGTTGATCGTAAATGAGAAGATTGGTTACAGAGAAAAAAGAAGATGGATTCATATCCATATACATGAGAATTATATAGAAACAATAATAATCTTGGATTCCTTGTTGAAAAAATAGAAATCGAGGTCTTTGGAATAATAAGACTATTCCAATTAAAATGCTCGTGGAGAAAGAACCGTAATAAATGTAAAGAAGAGGCATCTTTTACCCAGTAGCGAAGGGGTTGAACCAAGATTTCAGGACGAATGGGGTGGGGTATTAGTACATCTAACACATAATTTAAATGTGAGAATTTGTCCTCGAAAAAAGGAAATATTGAATGAATTGATTGTAAATTAGAAGATTTTTCTATTTCTTTCCCTTCTAAATCTATTTCTTTCCCTTCTAAAAAAGATACTAATCCTAGGGAAAATGGAATTTCCACAATGACTGCAAATACCTCTGATATAATTTGAGAATACAAATTATAGTTGTGCACAAAAAATTGATTTTGCTTAGAATCATTAGCAGAAGTACTCAAAAAATTTTGTTGATACATTCGAGTAATTAACCATTTCACACTTAGTGAACTAGATTTATTGTCATAACCCACATTTTCCAATGAAATCATCGATCTATTTAAACCATGATCATGAGCAAGTGCATAAATAGACTCCCGAAAAAGAAGTGGGTATAGGAAGTCGTGTTGTTGAGATCTATCTAGTTCTAAATATACTTGAAATTCCTCCATTTGAAATTAGATTGAACCCGAAGGTAAGGGATTTATTGGATGCTCAAATGATACATAGTGCGATACAGCGAAAACAAAGTATTGTAGTAAAAAAAAAGTTGATACCTTGAAAACGAGTCGACTCATCATCGGATTACCTATCCTCTCATTTTCCATTTAATTTAATTGGTTTATATTTGTTATAGTATAAAAGTTAGAAATCCTTTATTTTTTCAATCCAATCGCTCTTTTGATTTTGGAAAAAAACTATCTTTATCAATATACTGCTTCTTCTACACATTCATCTTTGACCCATAATAGGGACTAACTAATACTTAGGATTCATTAAATAAATCGATAACCCACTCATGGGAAACCCTTTCCCCGCGTTAGGAACTAATATCTTTTTAACGTTTAATTAGATTGGGGAATCATTCAAATTAAGAACAGAAGCTCGTTACTTTTTGTTTCCCTATAATTGGAACCCTAGGGCTCTATCCATTTATTCATTCGACCCAACTTTGAATTCCATTTCTTTTGTTCCGCGCCAAGAATTAAAATAAAACTTGGTTTTGTTTGTATCAATTGAATAATAATAAAATATTCTCAAAATTCTCGATTGATACGACATGCTGTTTTTTCCATTCATTCCTTTCAGGATCAGTCGTGGTCTTACAAACTCTCCCGAAGATCTGGACGAATCCTTTGCTTCATATAAATGTGTAAAAGATGCTAGCCGTACTTAAAAGCCGAGTACTCTACCGTTGAGTTAGCAACCCGAATAATTCGAATAGGTAGATACAATCGAAATAAAAATAAATAAAAGCGGTTGAATTTCACAACCGAATCAAAATACTAAGTAAACTGGCAAGAAATCGAATAAAAAATTTCGAATAGATTCTGAACATATTTATAATCGATTCTGAACATAAACATAATAAAAAGAAAAAAAAACAAACCTATAGGACGGAGATAAAGAGCTCCATTTATCCACGATCAAATTATATTTGTTCGATACACTGTTGTCAATATGACGTTGAATATGAAGGTTGAGAAAAGAATACTAAAAATAGAATAGCGAAAACAAAAAGAGGAGTTAATTATTTATTAAGTTAAATTAATTTAATTCAAATAAAAAAATATATATATATTATATATATATATTAAATAAAAATATTAAATAAAAAAAATATAGATATATTAATAGATATATTAATATATTAAAAATATCAATATCAAAAATATCAAAAATTAGATAAATAAAAAAATTTAGGAATACTTCATATAAATACTTGAAAAAAAGAATCTAAAAGAAAAAGGACTTATCTTGAATTTACACTCCATAGATAATAGACATAAATACAAATAGATAGAAAGGAGGTGTAGGTGAAAGAATAAATTCAGAGAAAACTAGGAAGGAATCTTGGGTTTATTCAATCAATGAATATTAAGTAAAATAAACGAGCTTAATCCCCCATTTTGTTATTTGTTAATAGATTTCCAACGAACAACCACCAGGTTTCAGGTAATTCAATTTTTGCTATTTCCGGATCCAATTAGTTCATTGATTTTTCTTTATCTTTTTTATATGCATCTTATATCAATCAAATTCTAGCAAGAGAATGAATTTTTGTCCTTACCTTATACTTATAGAACATGATATTCTATGGTAGGAATTCTAAATCGGAATAATAAATAGGTATGAATAGAACAAAAAAAAGGGGGGTTAGTAAAGAAAAAATTATACAAAACCATATAGGACTTATCCACACCCTTTTTTTGTTCTATTCCTTAATTGAATTTCGTGTGATTAAGACTAAGTTCTGTAAAAACCCCTGCCTTCTTTGAAATATCATGAACGGTTCCCGTAGATTGAGCGCCCTTGTCAAGGAAATATCGAATAGCAGGAACATTTAAATGGGTTTGATTATTTATCGGATCATAAAAACCCACTTTCCGAAGATCTCTTCCTTCTCTTCGGGATCGAACATCAATTGCAACGATTCGATAAACGACTCATTGGGATAGATATAGATGAACAATACCCCCCCTAGAAACGTATAAGAAGTTTTCTCCTCGTACGGCTCGAGAAAAAATGATTAGAAGTTATCTCTATGTAGAGAATTAGAATGTCAAATAGATCTATAAAATAATCAAATCAATTAGAGATTTAAGTCCTTCTTTTTTTTTTCTTTTTCAAAACAAAAAGAAAAAAGCATTCATACTCTCATAACTCAAGTTGGCTAATTTTGAACAGTACAAAATAAAATCCTTAGGCATTTCATTTTTTGAGTGGTCTCGAACCCCTTTTTTTTGTCTCCTTTTGAATCTATTTTTTGATTCTTCATTCTGACTAATTGTTATTCTGACTAATTGTTGAGACAATTGAAAACGGTATTTTCTTGTTCCAAGATCCGTTATCTTTGCCTTGAATCATTGGGTTTAGACATTACTTCGGTGATTTTTAATGTTTTAAAAAATGGCAGCAACACACCCCCTTTTTTTGATTTCTTTCTATCAAAGAATCATACAAACAATTGATTCCTGCATGATACACTTTTTAGCGAAAGAGGTTTTCCAATTCCAACAAATTTTCCTTTTGTTTTTGGATTTCAAAATTGCTCGAATCAGATCCTTTCGATTTCTATATCAAAAAAATATTTACGAAGTTTTTTCCAACTTATTCATTGGTATTAACCCTAGATCCTTGCCCCTGAGAAATGAATAAATACTTTCTACTCGAGCTCCATCATGTACTATTTACATTACAACCCGCCCAAAAATGAGGATTCTAATAGAACAGAACAAAGGATGTCGAGCCAGGAGCCTATTCATATAAAATCGAAAAGGTGGATGTAAAGAAATCCATAGCGGATCACGGCCTTCAAGTCGCACGTTGCTTTCTACCACATCGTTTCAAACGAAGTTTTACCATAACATTAACATTTCTCTAGTTTGGAACCGCTATGTAATTGATTCAATTATGGAATCATGAATAGTCATTGCTTCGGCCGATACACAGCCTTTTTTCCTTCTATATGAAGTGAATAGTTAATTTATGAAGAAGAAGCCTCAGTAAGAATTCAAATAAACCCTCTATTTTATTGTATGAATGCAATATTTTTCTTTTTGATTTTTTTATTTCTAAATAAGACGACTAAAAAATAAGTTAAATTCTTTTTGAATCCTCGTTCCATCTTCAAACGATTCGATAGAATCGATTCAACAATCTTACACTTCTTCGAGTACCAAGGACCAATAAGAAAGATTAAAACTATTTAATTGAAAAAATTTCCTGCCTCAACATCACCATTTGCATTTGATTAAAGTTTGACTAAGGATTATATTTGATCATCATAAGAGAGATAAATTTTGATCATCATAAGAGAGATAAATCCATATTTGAATTGAACGGAATCGGAACCATCAATGATTTAAAACAGATAGATCGATCAAAAAGAAAATTTCTTTTTTTTTTTCTTTATTTTTTTTTTTTTTTTCGTAGATTGTATACAAAAGAATAACGAAAGGGAATATTTAGGTTGTTATTCCTTCATCCTGAATCCTGAAAGATCAAATCAGAATTGCAAAAAATCGGTGATTTCCATATCTCTCAGATTAGACTGAACAATTTTCATTAGAAATAATTATGTATATTGTATGTTAAATATTTAACAGTAAGGTAAGGGCTCACAAATATAAAAAAAAGAGAAAGAACGTTATCAGTCAAATAGAAAGATAGCAATCCATATGCATAGAAGCATTTCCTCAATTTATGCGTAGTTTCTTTGGCTTGTGCTATTTTTTTTTTTAACCTAACCTATAGTCTTAAGAGACTTAATCCCGAATTCAATCAGTATCAGGAGTACCCTCTTGTTTCGAATTCAGAAATGATCTTGTTTCGAATTCAGAAATGAAAGGAGAATCATTGAACTATCTTCTTAAAAAAAAAAGATAGCAAATAGAGGCTTTCGCATTTCGATTTAGAATGGATCCTTGCAAATTCAACTAGATATGGGACGTAAAGCTTTTCTAAGAAACTAACTTAAATATGAAAGCGAAAGCGAGGGACATAGGCTAAAACGCCCATCCAACTTTTTGGAATTCAAACTCTTGTGATTGATATTTCCATCTTCCCTGGATCACAAATGCATTCAGTTACATTTTCGTATTATTTGACTTCAATTCAATTTGTGAAAAAGGATCTAATTCAGAGAATAATTTTGAAAAATTAGAAAGAAGAAGTACATTTTATCAAAAATTATACTCTTAAGAAGGTTGATCAAAAAAAGGTAATTTTGATTCTTTCCACTCTGGGACGGAAGGATTCGAACCTCCGAATACCGGGACCAAAACCCGTTGCCTTACCACTTGGCCACGCCCCATTTCAATTTTGATTCGGTACTAATAAACACTAATATTGTTATTGGTTCTTCGTCAATTCCAGTCCAAATCCCTAAATTTAAATTTAGGTTTTAATGTTAGGATTTTGACACGTGTAGATGGAAAATGAAACCAAATTTCTTGATCATTACATAGAATTCAATTAAGATATTGTATGAAAGTATGATTTCTTCTATTCTCTTGTGAGAAGTGAAGGATTTTTTTTTTGATTGGTTCGGTTCAAAGAAGTACTTTTTTGTTTACCCTACTTTCTTTTCTTTATTTTTATCTTATATCAATAAGATTCTTATATCAATAACATTCATTTTTATCTTATATCAATAAGATATTAATAACTCAATCAAAATACAATTATCTCCAAGAACAAAATCTTTGTTATGCTTAATATCTTTAGTTTGATCTATATCTGTCTTAATTCTGCCCTTTATTCGAGTAGTTTTTTATTCGCCAAATTGCCCGAGGCCTACGCTTTTTTGAATCCAATTGTAGATGTTATGCCAGTAATACCCCTTCTATTTTTTCTCTTAGCCTTTGTTTGGCAAGCTGCTGTAAGTTTTCGATGAGATCTTTAATACTGTCCTAGAAAAATTCATGATTTATTCGAGTTCGAGAAGAAAAATTCTAACAATTGATAAGATCAGCTGAGTCTTACAATATGAACAAACCCTCAATTTAAAGAGTGAACGTCTTGGGGAGACACGATCAATTTGGACGCCTCATTTACGGATTCTGACTTTTTTCATTGACAAAACCGTATTAGAGCCCACCACAATATTGAAGTCTAATTGTGTGAATTTCTGAAAACTCTTTTCTATTTATAGAAATTATAAAAAGAACTTTCTTTTTTGGTGTCAAAATCAGATATGTAATATAAAAATAGAGAATCTATTCTCTTTTTCCTTTTCCCCAAAAAAATGATTTGGAGATTGTGTAATGCTTACTCTCAAACTCTTTGTTTACACCGTAGTGATATTCTTTGTTTCTCTCTTCATCTTCGGATTCCTATCTAATGATCCAGGACGTAATCCCGGGCGTGAAGAATAAAAAATAAGAAGTTTTTCCTTGATTTATTCTTATAAATGTTCTTAGGATTTTATCTATTCCATATCTTTTACTATTAAAAAAAAAAGAAAAAATGTTCGAAAAATTCGAATTTGAAAGATACCAAGCCATCGACGGAAACGGAAAGAGAGGGATTCGAACCCTCGGTACAAATAACTCGTACACCGGATTAGCAATCCGACGCTTTAATCCACTCAGCCATCTCTCCTAATTGAAAAAACAAAAGAATTACTATGGTACATTACAAAAAAAAGAATGATTGAAAAAAGCCCTTCTTTATTTACGTTATTTTAAATATTTAAAATATTTAAAATCTTTACTTTCTATATTACAGACTATATTATAGAAATTACAGACTATATTATAGAAATAAATTGATTATATAATATCAATCAATTTTATTCTATAGCTTATAGAAAATAGCATTTATAGAATTGATTTTTTTTTTATTTTCTTTTCTATTCTATTATATAAATCGATACCACTTTTTTCAGCAATTCGATTTATATAAAATTAAAATAAAGAAAGGATTCGAAAGAGATATCTAGAATCCAAATAGAAAAAAAAAAATAAAGAAAAAAAAAATCTCTTTAATTTCCTTCAACAAGGGCCTTTTTTGATTTCCACTTCCACGGCCTGGCCCGGTCAGTACCCAGCCGGGCCCCTTTTTTGTTCCAACGAGCCATACCGCCGAACCATAGAAAAACTGATTTATTTGTATTTGATTTGAAAACAAAAAAATTAAATGCTTGTTATTGTATTCAAAGAACA